ATAAATAAATCAATTTTTTTTTGAGGGAGGGGCTCCCTGTATTTCGATTTAAAAAATCGGTTACTACTCCTGAATCGTACAAAAGAAAAAGAGATAAAAAACTGGGGATATTGTGTGATTAGTTTAGTTGGTATCCAAAACTTAAATATAAAATGAAAGTAAATTAAGTCAAAAAAGGGGGGGATCTTGAATCAAAATAATTTAAAGTTCTTATTTCTGTCAGAGGGCAATATGAATGTTTTATCATGTTCCATCAACACACTAATAAAAGAAGGGTTATATGAGATATCTGGTGTAGAAGTAGGCCAACATTTCTATTGGCAAATAGGGGGTTTCCAGGTCCATGCCCAAGTCCTTATTACTTCTTGGGTTGTAATTGCTATCTTATTAGGTTCCGCAGTTCTAGCGATTCGCAATCCACAAACCATTCCAACTGACGGCCAAAATTTCTTTGAATTTGTCCTTGAATTCATTCGAGACGTGAGTCAAACTCAGATTGGAGAAGAATATGGTCCATGGGTTCCCTTTATTGGAACCCTATTTTTATTTATTTTTGTTTCTAACTGGTCAGGAGCCCTTTTACCGTGGAAAATTATCCAGTTACCTCAAGGGGAGTTAGCAGCACCAACGAATGATATAAATACGACAGTTGCTTTAGCTTTACTCACATCAGTAGCCTATTTTTATGCGGGTCTTAGCAAAAAAGGATTAGGGTATTTCAGTAAATACATTCAACCAACTCCAATTCTTTTACCCATTAACATCTTAGAAGATTTTACAAAACCCCTATCACTTAGTTTTCGACTTTTCGGAAATATATTAGCCGATGAATTAGTCGTTGTTGTTCTTGTTTCTTTAGTACCTTTAGTGGTTCCTATACCTGTCATGTTCCTTGGATTATTTACAAGCGGGATTCAAGCTCTCATTTTTGCCACCTTAGCCGCGGCTTATATAGGTGAATCTATGGAAGGTCATCATTAACTATTTATTTCTTTTTTTCAAATATTCTTTTTTAGGTTAGCCCAATTATAGAATAGAATAGTTGGTTTACGTTATGTAAGAAACACTTGTATATGTGATATTTGATATTCACTAGGTATATATGAGTTAAAGATCTATATAATCTGCCCTACTACTTTTGTGAATTTCGATTTAGATAGGGATTGATTATAAGTTCTTCCTTTTTATCCGTGAATTGGTTGAAAAAACGATAAAAAAAGAACGAAGAATTCAAAGAATGGTTCACAAAAAAGAAATGGCATAAAAAAGTCGTATATATATATTATGAATTTTTAAAAATTCCGTGGATAGGAACTACTATCAAAGTAATTCTTATGATTCAATAATATTATTATATTCTTTAATATTATTATATTCTTTTTTTTTGAGTTTTTGGTTATTTTGGCTGGATGAATCTTAGCGATTACTTAATTATAATTACGTCCTTAAGTCATTGGATGATTGTATCATTAACTATTTCTTTATTTTGGTGTGAGGAACTTATCATGAATCCACTGATTTCTGCTGCTTCGGTTATTGCTGCTGGGTTGGCTGTTGGGCTTGCTTCTATTGGACCTGGAGTTGGTCAAGGTACAGCTGCGGGTCAAGCTGTCGAAGGTATCGCGAGACAACCTGAGGCAGAAGGAAAAATACGAGGTACTTTATTGCTTAGTTTGGCTTTTATGGAAGCTTTAACAATTTATGGCCTGGTTGTAGCATTAGCGCTTTTATTTGCGAATCCTTTTGTTTAATCCTAGAAATCGCAAAATTCTGTATTTTTTTCGTAGTTTTTTTAATTCTATCAAGATTTAACTCCTACAATTATTCATTGAGACAACAATCCTTGGGAAGGACTAATTTGAGGATGGGGAATTAGCACATCGATTCGCTTTCTTCCTTCCCCTTATTTTTTTAGTTTAATGGAAACTTTTTTTTTAGGAGTGTTGCGAAAAACGAGGTTTAAGTTTTTTGAAATTGACATCAAACTTGGTCTCAAATTCTAGCTTAATTCTAATTAAGTCTCATTATTATTATTGAAAATTAAAAACTTTGGAAAATACATTTGTAATATAGAATAGGTTTTTGATTCTGTTTACAAATATCCAAATAGGTAAATTAAATTATAAATTATGAAATTCAATTTTCTTTTTATTGAAAATAAAAAGAATAAAAAAAAGGACAGAGTTCTTTTTTTATAGTTTAGCTAGAATAGGAGATTATATGCAAAATTTAACCGATTCTTTCGTTTACTTGGGTCACTGGCCATCCGCCGGGAGTTTCGGGTTTAATACCGATATTTTAGCAACAAATCCAATAAATCTAAGTGTAGTTTTCGGTGTATTGATCTTTTTTGGAAAGGGAGTGTGTGTGAGTTGTTCATTTCAAGAATAGGCTGGATTCACCCAGTGGCACTATAACTAGGAAAGAGTGCATAATCCCGCGAATTACTTCTGAATTAAAAAAAAAAATTATATTTTAGAACCATAGCATTTCGTTATTC